AAATGATAAAAATAATTAAAATTTGAAACTTATTACAAGGGATTTTTCAGAGGGCAGTTGAAGTAAAAAAAATACATCTATAGATAGCTTTTTGGATAGAGATTTTTTCAATGGGTAAGTTTTTAGGGATTACAGTATGTGATATCAGTGTGAGTGGCTTCTAATACATGTTGCATGTGCTTAGTTCTGTTTTTGGGGTTTGGCAGAGCGATTATAAGTGTTTGCATACTTTTGAAGCTACGGGGGGTAAGGGGGGTTTGATCTAAGTTAATTTCTATCTGTTGGATGCGTGTACGTGTATACGTGTGTACGTGTGTACGTGTATACGTGTATACGTGTATACGTGTATACGTGTGTACGTGTGTACGTGTATACGTGTATACGTGTGTACGTGTATACGTGTGTACGTGTATACGTGTATACGTGTGTACGTGTATACGTGTATACGTGTGTACGTGTATACGTGTGTACGTGTATACGTGTGTACGTGTATACGTGTGTACGTGTGTACGTGTGTACGTGTGTACGTGTGTGTGTATGTCCTGTGACCATTGACTGAATAGCACCTTATGGTTGTGCGATGCGGATAAATGATGAAGGATAAGCCCAGCTACAAGTTATTTGACTGCTACGAGGCCACACTTGGCCATAGCTGAGTGATACCAATTTCTCCCCCCCCAAAAATTAAAAATACCAAATGCATGACACCACAGTTATGTGTGATCATGGGCTGATTAGTCATTAGTCCATCGAGATGTCCCATTTGAGAGGTTAGTAGGATTGGATTGAGGACTATAATGGCCCTGAAGTAAGAACCAGATGTCAGATATAGTTTCAGAATAGAAACCCCCACATTTAATGGGCCCGGAGCGAGAAGAGGTATACTTCAGGCAAGGATTGATGGTTTCTCGAGGCATGGTGATAAAGCTCGTGGTCTAAGTGAGGTGGATACATGTAAGATTAACCATAGTATGTACATGCTTATATGCATGGGGCAAACCATTAATGCACGATATACATAGGGGGGGTAAAAAGACACATACTGGGGAAGCACATTAAATGTTATTAAATATATGAATTGAATAATAGTGGTGAGGAAATCAGGGAATAGTTTAATTAGAATGTCAGCTTTGGGTGCTGATGGTGGGGCTATTGCTTCTTCCTTGAGTCTTAGGGAGATGGGGTTCTCCATTCTTGGTTTACAAGACCAAAGTAATTAATATACTACAAAGACTCTTCATTTTAGTAAATTATTTTCAATAATGCTGGCAATTGGCATGAAGACTAGAAGAATCATGAAGTAGAGGATTGAAGCTAGCTGGCCGATAGTGATGAATGGGTATTCTACTGGTTGGCCGCCAATTCAGGTTAGAGTTAGGAGATCAGCTACTAGTAATCAGAATAGACATTGGCTTAGTGGGCGGAATATTATGCTTCGTTGTTTTGAGGTGTGTAGTAGGGGGATGATGGCTAGAACTAAGATGGAGAGAACTAGGGCAAGTACTCCTCCTAGTTTATTGGGAATGGACCGTAGAATGGCGTATGCGAATAGGAAGTATCATTCAGGTTTGATATGGGGAGGTGTGTTGAGCGGATTGGCGGGAATGTAGTTGTCTGGGTCTCCTAATAGGTCAGGTGAGAATAGTACTAGTAGTATGAGTGTTAAGATAAGGAATAGGGCCCCTAGGATGTCTTTAATAGTGTAATAAGGGTGGAAGGGAATTTTGTCTGAGTCAGATGGGATTCCGGAAGGGTTATTGGATCCTGTTTCGTGTAGGAATAGTAGGTGGACTGCTGCTAGTGCTGAAATGATGAATGGAAGGATGAAGTGGAAGGCGAAAAATCGTGTTAGGGTAGCTTTGTCTACTGAAAATCCTCCTCAAATTCATTCTACAAGATCAGTTCCGATGTATGGGATAGCTGAAAGTAAGTTGGTAATTACGGTTGCACCTCAAAATGACATTTGACCCCATGGTAATACGTAACCTATGAATGCTGTTGCCATCACTGCGAATAATAAGATAATGCCAATATTTCATGTTTCGGGAAATATATAAGATCCATAGTATAAGCCTCGTCCTACGTGTAGGAATAGGCAGACAAAGAATATAGAAGCTCCATTTGCGTGTATATATCGGATGATTCAGCCGTAATTGACGTCTCGGCAGATGTGAGTAACTGATGAAAAGGCTGTAGCTGTGTCTGATGTATAATGTATGGCTAAGAATAGGCCTGTGAGAATTTGAATAATTAGGCAAATTCCGAGTAGGGATCCAAAGTTTCATCATGCTGAGATGTTTGATGGGGCAGGTAAATCAATAAATGAGTTGTTGATGATTTTGGTTAATGGGTGAGTTTTGCGAATGTTGGTCATTAATGTTCTTATAGTTGAAATACAACGGTGATTTTTCATGTCACTAGTCATGGTTAGATTCCATGTAGGAATAATGATGACATACATTGTATTTATTCTAAGTGTTATTTTTGTAGTTAGTTTTGTAGGGTTTTCTTCGAAACCTTCTCCTATCTACGGCGGGTTGGTGTTAATTATTAGCGGGGCTATTGGTTGTGGTATTGTGTTGAGTTTTGGTGGGTCTTTTCTGGGTTTAATGGTGTTTTTAATTTATTTAGGAGGGATATTAGTTGTTTTTGGGTATACTACGGCTATAGCCGCAGAACAGTATCCTGAGGTTTGAGTTTCTAATAAGGCTGTTTTAGGTGCTTTTATTGTTGGTCTGTTATCTGAGTTACTTACTGCTTGTTATATTTTAAAAGGTGATGATATTGAAGTTGAGGTTGTGTTGAAGTTTAATGGGGCGGGTGATTGAGTAATTTATGATACAGGTGATTCAGGTTTTTTCAGTGAAGAGGCTATGGGAATTGCGGCCTTGTATAGCTATGGGACTTGGCTTGTTATTGTTACAGGTTGATCTCTTCTTATTGGGGTGGTAGTGATTATGGAGATTACTCGTGGAAATTAAGTGCTAGTAGGCTAAGGGTTAAAGTTAGTATGAAAGACATGAAATATAGTTTAATTAGGCCTTTCTGGTTTGAAATGGTAATTGAGGATTTTATTTGGAAGTGGGAGATGGATTTTGGTAGGATTGTTTCTAATCAAGTCATGTCTAACAGTGCTGATGCTGATTTTTGGCTTATTAATAGGTTTGTTTTGGGTATTAAGCGGTGGGCAATAGTAGGGAAGTAGCCCAGCATATTTGAGAATTTGAATAGGCTTGAGGGGTACTTGAATTTCAGGCTCTGCATTGTAAGGTTTAGTTCTAGTGCCAGGATGAAACCTAAGATAGTTACGATAAGAGCTGTTATTTTAAGATAATGAGGCATAGTTATCTGTGGGGTGGTGGTGGGTGTAATATTGTTGGAGATTAGGAATCCTGCAAAAATACTCCCGAATAAGAGACGTTTAATAGAGTTGATTAGGAGTGGATTATTCTCGTTGATTGTAATAATGGGATTAAAGCGGGGTTGTCCTAGTAGTGCAAAGAATATGATTCGAGTGCTGTAGGCAGCCGTTATGGAGGTGGCAACGAGGGTTATTAGAAGGGCTCAGGCGTTGGTATACGACGTGTTGGCGGTCTCAATGATCAGGTCTTTGGAATAGAACCCTGTTAGGAAGGGCATACCTGTGAGTGCTAGGCTTCCGACAATTAAGGAGGTGGTGGTGAATGGTAGTGCTTTGAATAGCCCTCCTATTTTTCGGATGTCTTGTTCATCATTTAGGCTGTGGATAATGGATCCAGAGCATATGAATAGTATGGCCTTGAAAAATGCGTGGGTGCAAATGTGGAGGAATGCTAGGTAGGGTTGGTTGATGCCGATGGTTACGATTATTAACCCTAGTTGACTTGAGGTGGAGAAGGCAACAATTTTTTTGATGTCATTTTGTGTTAGAGCGCATATTGCTGTGAATAGGGTTGTAATTGCTCCTAAGCATAGTGTAATGGTTTGTATGGTTTTGTTGTGTTCTATTAGAGGGTGGAATCGGATTAGTAGGAATACCCCTGCTACAACTATTGTGCTTGAGTGCAGTAGGGCTGATACAGGGGTTGGGCCTTCTATGGCTGAGGGTAGTCATGGGTGAAGGCCAAATTGTGCAGATTTTCCGGTAGCTGCTAATATAAGACCTATGAGGGGTATGGTTAGGTTTTTGTGGTTGGTTATGAAGATTTGTTGGAGGTCTCATGTGTTTAGATTGATCAGGAATCAAGCTATAGCTAGGATAAATCCCACATCTCCAATGCGGTTATACAAGATGGCTTGTAGTGCGGCTGTGTTGGCGTCTGTTCGTCCGTATCATCATCCAATTAGTAGGAATGATATGATGCCTACTCCTTCTCAACCGATGAATAGTTGGAATATATTGTTGGCGGTGACTAGGATTATTATGGTAATAAGAAATAGGAGTAGATATTTGAAAAATCGGTTGATATAGGGATCTGAGTGTATATATCATATTGAGAATTCTATAATTGATCACGTGACGAATAGGGCTACTGGTATAAAGATTATTGAAAAGTAGTCGAGTTTAAAGCTAAGGGATAATTTCATTGTTTGAATTGTAATTCAGTGTCAGTTTGAAATTATTGTATCTTGTCCTAGGTGGAGGAATATTATTGTGGGAATTAGGCTGATTATGAAGGCGTATGAGATAGTGGTTTTTACGTATTGGGGGTAAAGTTTGTTAGTATATATGGTGGTGCTAGTTATTATAATGGGAAGGGACAGTATAAATAGTGTTACGAGTATTGAGGAAGTGAATAAATTTATTACTTTTATTTGGAGTTGCACCAATTTTTTGGTTCCTAAGACCAATGGATTACTACTATCCTTTAAAAGTTGAAAAAGCCATGTTTTTATACATGGGAGCATGAGTTAGCAGTTCTTGCGTATTACTTTTTCGGTAAATAAAAAGGTTTGAGCTTTTATTGTTAGATTCACAATCTAATGTTTTTGTTAAACTATATTTACAGTAAATAGGACCTAAAATAACTTTGGGGTTAAGAGAGAGTAATAGTAAGGGTAGTAGGTGTAGAGCTATTAGGGAATTTTCTCGTGTAAATGATGGTTTGATGTTTTTAATGTGGTGAGTGTATTTCCCGCGTTGTGTAGTAATTAATATGTATAGGGAATAAAGAGCGGTAATGGTGATGTTGATGCCTATTAGGACAATAGTAATGTTAGATCATGAGAATGAGGCTATTACTACGAATAGTTCTCCTACTAGGTTAATTGTGGGTGGTAAGGCTAAGTTAGTTAAGCTGGCGAGTAGCCATCATGCAGCTATTAATGGTAGGAGTATTTGTAGGCCTCGTGCAAGAATTATGGTACGGCTATGGATGCGTTCGTAGTTAGAGTTAGCCAAGCAGAATAATATAGATGATGTCAGGCCATGGGCGATTATTAGGGCTGTTGCTCCTATATAGCTTCATGGTGATTGAATGAGTACAGCTATGATTACTAGGGCTATGTGGCTTACGGAGGAATAGGCGATTAAAGATTTTAGGTCTGTTTGGCGTAAGCAAATAGAGCTAGTTATGATTATTCCTCATAGTGACAATATTATGAAGGGGTATGCTATGTAGTTTGTTAGTGGGTTTAGCAGTAGAGTGATTCGTATTATTCCGTACCCACCTAATTTTAGGAGGACGGCTGCAAGGACTATTGATCCTGCGATGGGAGCCTCTACGTGGGCTTTTGGGAGTCATAGGTGTAGGCCGTATAAAGGTATCTTCACTATAAATGCCATTATGCATGCTAGTCATAGTAGGGTATTGGATCAGGAGTTTAGTAGGGGTTGTGTTCAATATTGAATGATTAAAAGGTTTAAGGTACCTAGGTCGTTTTGGATTCATAACAGGGCGACTAGGAGGGGTAGTGAGCCTACTAGAGTGTAAAATAAAAAATACAGGCCAGCGTTTAGTCGTTCTGTTTGATTGCCTCATCGGGTGATAATAATTAATGTTGGTATGAGTGTGGCTTCAAATAGAATGTAGAACATGATTAGTTCTGTAGCGGCGAATGTTATGATTAGGAATAGTTGTAGCATGATTAGTATTGTGATGTAAAGTTTTTTTCGGATCAAGGTTTCTTTTGACAAGTGGTGTTGGCTTGCTATAATTATTAGGGGGAGTAATCATGTTGTAAGTGCCAGCAGGGGTGCTGATAAGGAATCTGCGAAGAATAGTAGTGAGAAGTTTAGGTTATTGTCTGTAAGTTGGTTGAGATATGATAGGCTAATTAAACTGACCAGTATACTGTGGGTTGTTGTGTTAATTCAGATCATGTTGGGTTTTGATAGTCATGTTAGGGGAATTAGTATGATGGTTGGAACGATGATTTTTAGCATTGTAGTAGGTTTAAGTTTTGTACATAGTCTGTCCCATATGTAGTAGAGATTATAACTAAGAGGGATAAGCCTAGTGCTGCTTCACAAGCTGCAAATACGAGGAGAATAATAGGGGTTATGCTGGCTAGTGTAAGGTGGTTAGTTAGAATAGTAATTGTTATTATGACGAATAGTGATAGTATTATTCCTTCTAGGCATAGAAGGGAGGATATTAAGTGGGCTCGGTAGATGAGTAGTCCCATAAAAGATAAAGTAAAGGCCAGAAAAATGTTGATGTATACTATGGACATTTGATAATTGTAATGCGATTTACAATCTAATGAGTCGAAATCATTTGTTTTCGTTAAACTAATTACCATATTCGTTTCATTCTAAGCCTTCTTCGGTTCACTCGTAGGCCAGGCTTGCGGCTAGTAGTGAAATCAGTGCTAGTGCTATGGTGAGTGTAGTTTTTAGGTTAGTTGATTGTGAGGCTCATGGTAGTGGTAGGAGGAGGGCAATTTCTAGGTCGAATAGCAAAAATGTGATGGCTACTAGGAAAAATTTTATAGAGAAAGGTAGACGTGCTGATCCTAGTGGGTCAAAGCCGCATTCATAGGGGCTTGCTTTTTCTGTGTAGACGTTTAATTGAGGGAGTCAAAATGCGACTATGATAAGTAGGGATGCTAGTAATACATTGATGAATATGGTTAGTATTATATTTATTATTTCTCTCTGGGTTTTACCAGAACTGATTGATTGGAAGTCAACCGTACTTATTAATACTAGAGAAATAGGATCCTCATCAATAAATAGATACGTATAGGAACAGTCACACTACATCTACGAAGTGTCAATATCAGGCAGCGGCTTCGAATCCAAAGTGGTGGTTAGATGTAAAGTGGAAGTTTAGTTGTCGTAGGAAACATACGATGAGAAAGGTAGATCCGATGATGACGTGAAGGCCGTGGAATCCTGTGGCTATAAAGAATGTGGAACCATAAATTCCATCAGAAATTGTAAATGGGGCTTCATAGTATTCTGAGGCTTGTAAAAGGGTAAAATATAGGCCTAAGAGGATTGTGATGAGTAGGGCTTGGAGCATGTGTTTACGGTTTCCTTCTATTAGGCTATGATGGGCTCAGGTGATAGAGACTCCGGAGGCTAGGAGGACTGAGGTATTAAGTAGAGGTACTTCTAGGGGGTTTAGGGGTGTAATGCCTGTGGGTGGTCAACATCCTCCTAGTTCAGGGGTTGGTGCTAGGCTTGAATGGTAGAAAGCTCAGAAGAAACCTGCGAAGAAGAAAATCTCTGAGGTAATAAAGAGAATTATTCCGTATCGTAGGCCCTTTTGGACTGTAGGGGTATGATGGCCTTGGAATGTACTTTCTCGGACTACGTCTCGTCATCATTGGTATATAGTCAGTATGTTAGCTGCCGTGCCTAAGGTAAGGAGTAATAATGAGTTATAGTGAAATCACATCACTAATCCTGATGTTGTGAGCAGGGCGGAGAGGGCTCCTGTTAGGGGTCATGGGCTTGGGTTAACTATATGATATGAATGTGTTTGGTGGGTCATTAAGTATTGTCGTGTAAGTACAGGCTTACTAATAAAGTGAACACGTAGGCCTGGATAAGGGCTACTGCGAATTCTAGGGTAGTTAGGAGGACAAGGATAGTAAAGGTAATTATTGCTGTAATAGTGCTGATGTTTATTAAGGCTAGGGTGGCCCCTCCGATCAGGTGAATTAATAAATGGCCTGCGGTAATATTGGCTGTTAGTCGTACGGCCAGAGCCATGGGTTGAATGAATAGGCTAATAGTCTCGATGATAATAAGTATAGGAATTAGGGGCAGTGGTGTTCCTTGTGGTAAGAAGTGGGCTAAAGAGGCTTTTGTTTTATACCGGAAACCAGTGATTACAGTACCTGCTCATAAGGGGATGGCTATACCTAGGTTTAGGGATAGTTGTGTGGTAGGAGTAAATGAGTAGGGTAGTAGGCCTAATAAGTTAGTAGAGCCAATAAATAGAATTAATGATATTAATATTAGGGCCCAGGTTTGTCCCTTTTGGTTGTGGATAGATAATATCTGTTTTGATGTTAATTGTACTAGTCATTGTTGAAGGGAGATGAGTCGATTGTTGATTAGTCGGCTAGGTGATGGGAATATAATGCTTGGGAACATTGTAATAATAATTACAATAGGAAGTCCTATTATTGTAGGGGTAATGAATGAGGAAAATAGATTTTCGTTCATTTATTTTCTCAAGGTGTAATAGATTTTGATGTAGCCACTAGTTTTGGTTCGGGGTTTTCTGGAAAGTTGTATTTTGATACTTTTAGTTGAAACATAAAAAATAAAGTAATAATTATTGATAAAATTGTGATAAATCATGTTGAAGTATCTAGTTGTGGCATGTCACTGAGGAGAGGTTGATGCTCTCAATCTTTAACTTAAAAGGTTAATGCTGCTTAGCTTCTCGGTGAATTTATAGTATTGAGGCAGATCATTTTTCGAAGTGAGATAGAGGTACTAACTCGAGAACAATGGGTATGAAGCTATGATTAGAGCCGCAGATTTCAGAGCATTGGCCGTAATATAGCCCTGGTCGTATGGCTATAATAGTGGTTTGATTTAGGCGTCCTGGGATGGCATCAGTTTTTAATCCTAGGGATGGAACAGCTCATGAGTGCAATACGTCTTCGGAAGAGATTAGCATGCGAATTGTTATTTCCATTGGGAGGACTACTCGATTGTCTACTTCTAACAATCGTAATTCTCCGGGTTTTAGTTCTTGAGTTGGGATTATATAGGAGTCAAAGTTTAAATCTTCATAGTCTGTATATTCGTAGCTCCAGTATCATTGGTGGCCTATGGTTTTTACGGTTAAGGAGGGGTTATTAATTTCATCCATTATATAAAGAATTCGTAGTGAAGGCAGAGCAATTATAATTAAAATAATAGCTGGTAAGATGGTTCAGATTGTTTCGACTGCTTGAGCGTCTATAGTACTAGTATGCGTGAGCTTGGTGGTTAACATTACTGAAATAATGTAAAGAACAAGGGAGCTGATTAAGAATACGATTATTAATGTATGATCGTGAAAGTGTAAGAGTTCTTCTATAATAGGGGAAGTTGCATCTTGGAGGCCTATTTGGAAGGGGTACGCCATAGAGATATAAAGGACTTTCACCTATAATTTGACTTTGACAAAGTCATGTAATTTTTACTAATACCTCTTATCGAGAAAGACATAATGGTTATGGCATTGGCTTGAAACCAGTTCTAGGGGGTTCGATTCCTTCCTTTCTTAATTACTTTGATAACACATAGGTTGGTTCTTCAAATGTGTGGTATGGAGGAGGACATCCATGTAATCATTCGATGTTTGTTGAGGTTAACTCTACTGTCAACACTTCTCGTTTGGATGCGAAGGCTTCTCAAATTATGAAGATTATCAGTATTACTGCTGTTAATGAAATGAATGAGCCCATGGAAGATACTGTGTTTCATGTTGTATATGCATCTGGATAATCAGAATAGCGTCGAGGTATACCTGATAATCCTAGGAAGTGTTGAGGAAAGAATGTTGTATTTACTCCTACGAATATAATTGTAAAATGAATTTTTGCTCAGATATCGTTTAGGGTATAGCCTGTAAATAATGGGAATCAATGGACGAATCCGCCCATAATTGCAAATACTGCCCCTATTGAAAGAACATAGTGGAAGTGAGCTACTACGTAGTATGTATCATGAAGGACAATGTCTAGTGATGAATTTGATAATACAATACCCGTTAAACCACCCACTGTAAATAAAAAGATAAATCCTAAGGCCCATAGTATAGCTGGAGATCATTTAATATTTCCTCCGTGCAGAGTAGCTAGTCAGCTGAACACTTTAACACCTGTTGGAATAGCAATAATTATAGTAGCTGAGGTGAAATATGCTCGTGTGTCTACGTCTAAGCCTACAGTAAACATATGGTGGGCCCATACGATAAACCCTAAGAAACCGATTGACATTATAGCTCATACTATTCCCATATAACCAAAAGGTTCTTTTTTTCCTGAGTAGTATGTTACAACGTGTGAAATAATACCAAACCCAGGGAGAATTAGGATGTATACTTCTGGATGTCCGAAAAATCAGAATAGGTGTTGATATAGGATAGGGTCTCCTCCTCCGGCTGGATCAAAGAAGGTAGTATTCAGATTACGATCTGTGAGTAATATAGTAATACCGGCTGCTAGCACTGGCAAGGATAGAAGTAGTAATACAGCTGTAATTAAAACAGATCATACGAATAAAGGAGTTTGGTATTGTGATATAGCGGGCGGTTTTATGTTGATGATTGTTGTGATAAAGTTGATAGACCCTAAAATGGATGAAACACCTGCTAAGTGTAGAGAAAAAATTGCTAGGTCTACGGATGCTCCTGCGTGTGCCAGGTTTCCTGCTAGAGGGGGGTAAACAGTTCATCCTGTTCCTACACCTGCTTCTACTATCGAAGAGGCCAGAAGGAGGAGGAAGGAAGGGGGTAGAAGCCAGAAACTTATGTTATTTATTCGTGGGAATGCTATATCAGGTGCACCAATTATTAAGGGGATGAGTCAGTTACCAAAACCTCCAAGTATAATAGGTATTACCATGAAGAAAATTATCACAAATGCGTGAGCGGTTACGATTACATTATAAATCTGGTCGTCTCCTAGCAGGGCGCCGGGTTGACCTAATTCAGCACGGATTAGAAGACTGAGGGCAGTTCCTACTATTCCGGCTCATGCACCGAATAGGAGGTAAAGGGTGCCAATGTCTTTATGATTAGTAGAAAATAACCATCGATTAATGAACATAGGTAAAATGGCCGATAAGGGCATTAGACTGTAAATCTAAGAATAGGGGTTTAAGTCCTCTTTTTGCCAAGCTCTGTGGTGAAATATCACATTGAATTGCAAATTCAAAGAAGCAGCTTCAACCCTGCCGGGGCTTCTCCCGCCTTTTTTCCCTTCGCGGCGGGAGAAGTAGATTGAAGCCAGTTGATTAGGGTATTTAGCTGTTAACTAAAGTTTCGTGGGATGGTAGCCCACCAATCTAGGAAGGGCTTAGCTTAATTAAAGTGATTGATTTGCGTTCAATAGATGTGAGATATGCTCTTGCAGTCCTTAAGATGGGTCAGGAGTTAAGTGAGTGGCACTTACTTAGGGCTTTGAAGGCCCTTGGTCTTTTTAACCTAAACTTCTAGAATAATGTTGATATTATTGGTGTCAGTGGGAGTAGTATAGTTGAGGTTACAATTAAGGGGGATAGTAGGGTTGTGTTTTTTGTGTATTCAAATTGTCATTTTATTTTTATGGTGTTTGTTGAGGGGAATAAGGTTAGTGCTGTCGCGTATGTCAGTCGTATGTAAAAGTATAGGTTTAGTAGGGCTGTGATTGCTATAAGTATTGCTAAAATAGTTATGTTGTTTTTTGTGAGTTCGTGGATGATTATTCATTTGGGAATGAAGCCTGAAAGTGGGGGTAAGCCTCCTAGTGATAATATAATGATTAGGGTTAGTGAGGTGATTAGGGGTAGTTTGTTTCATATAAGGGATAGTGATAGTGTGGTTGTAGATGAGCTGAGTGTAAATAGTATAAACGTTCCTAGAGTTATTATAATGTAAATTAAGAGGTTTAGTAGTGTGATGGTTGGGTTATATGTTGTTACGGCGACTATCCATCCTATGTGTGCGATTGATGAGTAGGCTAGGATTTTTCGTAGTTGTGTTTGGTTTAGGCCTCCTCATCCTCCGACTAGGATGGATATAATTGCTATGGTTATTAGTAAGTGTGGGTTTATGGAGGGGGAGATTTGATATAAAATGGATAGGGGAGCAATTTTTTGTCAGGTTAGTAAGATTATTCCTGATGTTAGTGGGACTCCTTGAGTTACTTCGGGCATTCAAAAGTGAAAAGGTGCCAGACCTAATTTTATTGCTAGAGCTGTTGTTATTATGTTAGATGCGATTGGGCTTAGGGTGTTTAGGACAGTTCATTGTCCTGTTAATAATAGGTTGACAATAATTCCTAATATAAGAAGCATGGATGCGGTAGCTTGTGTGAGGAAATATTTTGTTGATGCTTCTACAGTTCGTGGGCTGAATTTTTTTATTAGGATTGGGATGACGGCTAGTATATTTATTTCGAACCCAATTCAAATTGTCAGTCAGTGAGAGCTTATTAGTACTATGATAGTCCCCGAAACAATGGTAAATATGATGATGTTGAGAATGGGGGGTTTGATTAGTACGGGAAGGGGATAAACCAACATTTTCGGGGTATGGGCCCGATAGCTTATTTAGCTGACCTTACTTTAGAATTTGGTGTAAATTTGGTAGCACGAAGATTTTTGGGTTCTTAGGATTAGGTTCGATTCCTATAGTTCTAGAAATAAGAGGGTTTGAACCTCTATGATTTACTCTATCAAAGTAACTCTTTTGTCAGACATATTTCTTATGTTTGGGGTGGAATACTTGCTGTTATAATTGGAAGGGCTATGTGTCATATGCATAAGGCTAGTGTTAGAGGAAGAAAGTTTTTTCATAATAAGTGCATGAGTTGGTCGTAACGAAATCGTGGATAGGATGCTCGAATTCATAGGAAAGAGATTGTTAGCAGGAGAGTTTTTATGGTGAAGTTAATGGAGTATAATTCTGGCAGGTAGGGGGTGTGGAATGCACCGAAAAATAAGATGGTTGTGAGGATGTTTATTATAATGATGTTGGCGTATTCGGCTAGGAAGAATAGGGCAAATGGTCCTGCTGCATATTCGACGTTGAATCCTGAGACTAGCTCTGATTCTCCTTCTGTCAGGTCGAATGGGGCGCGATTGGTTTCTGCTAGGGTCGAGATGAATCATATTATAGCTAGGGGTCATGCGGGGAAGATTAGTCATAGATGTTCTTGTGTGATGATTAATGTGGATAGAGTAAAGGAGCCGTTTATTAATAGTACTGATAGGAGGATGATGGCTAGTGTGACTTCATATGAGATTGTTTGGGCTACAGCTCGTAGGGCCCCAATTAAAGCGTATTTTGAGTTTGAGGCTCATCCTGATCATAGGATAGAGTAAACAGCTAGGCTTGATATTGCTAATATAAATAAGATCCCTAGGTTTATGTTAATGAGTGGGTAAGGCATAGGTAGTGGGATTCATATTGTCAGGGCTAGTGTTAGGGCTAGGATAGGGGCTATGACGAATATAGAGATAGATGATGTTAGTGGTCGTAGGGGTTCTTTTGTAAAAAGTTTTACTGCGTCTGCAATAGGTTGAAGGAGGCCGTAGGGTCCTACAATGTTTGGACCTTTGCGGAGTTGTATATACCCTAGTACTTTTCGTTCTACTAGTGTAAGGAAAGCTACGGCGAGTAGAATTGGCACAATAAGTGAGATAATGTTAACTATGAACATGTTGTTAGGGAGAGGATTTGAACCTCTGGGTATAAAGGTTTAAGTTTTACGCAATTACTGGGCTCTGCCACCCTAACAAACCCTATTTCTAGGGTTATGTGGGAGGTGGACTGGTTAGATTAAGATTATATCATCTGTTAGTCCTAAGGCTTTCCGGTAGAATTGGCCTTACTTCTCTTGTCCTTTCGTACTGGGAGAAGTTATTATAATAGATAGAAACCGACCTGGATTACTCCGGTCTGAACTCAGATCACGTAGGACTTTAATCGTTGAACAAACGAACCCTTAATAGCTGCTGCACCATTAGGATGTCCTGATCCAACATCGAGGTCGTAAACCCTATTGTTGATATGGACTCTCAAATAGGATTGCGCTGTTATCCCTAGGGTAACTTGTTCCGTTGATCAAGATATTGGATCAATAAATGATAAAATGCTTCGACTGGTTTGTCTGTGATTAAATCACTCGGAGGTTGTTTTATTCTCCGAGGTCACCCCAACCTAAATTGTTAACCCAGTAATAATGCTGTGTTAGACCTGTAGGTGAGTTTGTAGGTTATTATGGGTTAGTTAATTAAAGCTCCATAGGGTCTTCTCGTCTTATTAGTGTATTCCCGCCTCTTCACGGGAAGGTCAATTTCACTGATTGGAAGTAAGAGACAGTTAAACCCTCGTGTGGCCGTTCATACAAGTCCCTATTTAGAGAACAAATGATTATGCTACCTTTGCACGGTCAGGATACCGCGGCCGTTAAACTAATGTCACTGGGCAGGCAGTGCCTCCAATACTAGTAATGCTGGAGGTGATGTTTTTGGTAAACAGGCGGGGTTTGAGTTTGCCGAGTTCCTTTTACTTCTTTTAATCTTTCCTTATTGCATGCCTGTGTTGGATTAACAATTGGTTTGATAGGTGTGTTTATTAGTGGTTTGTTTATATCATATTGTTAACTATCAGTGAGCATTCGTTAACTGGTATAGGCTTATGCAAGGAGAAGTGTTTCTTGTTACTCATACTAGCATTATTGCTTCTATTGTAAAATAGATTAGCCCAGTAGTGTATTAGGAGTTGTTTTGGATTATAGGGATTAAGGGGTTTATATTGTTGAGCTTGAACGCTTTCTTAATTGATGGCTGCTTTTAGGCCTACTATGGTTTTGTTTGATTTTACTCTCTAAGCAAGGTTGTATCCTTATTCTAAAAAGCTGTACCTTTTTAGACTATATTTTAAATTTACATTACAATTTTGGGTTTATTAGGTAAATTTAAAGTTGAACTGAGATTCTATTCTGGGCAACCAGCTATCACCAGGCTCGTTAGGCTTTTCACCTCTACCTGTAAATCTTCTCACTATTTTGCAACATAGATGAGTGTATCCCTGTGGATTGTTCGCAGGTAGCTCGTCTGGTTTCGGGGGTTTTAGCTTAAGGTCTCTTTGTTAAATTGTTCTAGCTAATTCATTATGCAAAAGGTATAAGGGGTAATCTTTGCTGTTCATTACTTTTAATGTTTCTTTCATCGTTCCCTTGCGGTACTTTCTCTATAGCTCCAAGTAGAATTTCTATCACCTATACTGTAATAATATGATTAAATGTTTTGATTGATGCTACTGTGGTAGTTGTGTTATGAGTAGGTTGGGCTAGTTTTGGTTCAAAGTGGTCATTGGTAGATGAAATCTTCTGGGTGTAAGCCAGATGCTTTAATTAAGCTACACTTTGGTTTATCCAAGCACACTTTCCAGTATGCTTACCTTGTTACGACTTATCTCCTCTTGCTTTTGATTTGTTTATATTATGTAATTTTTTGGTGAGTTGCTTGAGGAGGGTGACGGGCGGTGTGTGCGTGCCTCATGGCCCTATTCAATTAAGCTCTCTATTCTTAATTTACTACTAAATCCACCTTTAGTTTTTAGTTTTCATAAAAACTTTCGTGAGTGTGTTCTTGATTAGAAAATGTAGCCCATTTCTTCCCACCTCATGGGTTACACCTTGACCTAACTTTTTTATGTAATATTATTGTGCTTACTTTTCCTCCTTTTAAGGGTTTGCTGAAGATGGCGGTATATAGACTGATTTAGCTAGAAGTGGTGAGGTTTATCGGGGTTTATCGATTACAGAACAGGCTCCTCTAGAGGGATATAAAGCACCGCCAAGTCCTTTGAGTTTTAAGCTATTGCTAGTAGTTCTCTGGCAAATAATTTTGTTGTGTAAATTATTTATGTTTAGGGCTGAGCATAGTGGGGTATCTAATCCCAGTTTGGATCTCAGCTATCGTGTTGTCGGAAGTAGTAAAGTCACTTTCGTGGTTTATTTTGTATTAACAGTAGCTTTTTACGGCCTGGTTAAGTTTTAACTTTAGTGCTATGTAATTCTTAACACGTTTTACGCCGTTGGCCTATTGATTTGGGTTAATCGTATGACCGCGGTGGCTGGCACGAAATTTACCAACTCTTGGGGTTAGCATGGCTTAGTCAAACTTTCGTTCATGGCTTAATTTTTATCACTGCTGTATCCCGTGGGGGTGTGGTTGAGCAAGGTGTTATGAGCTACTAATTTAGTGTGCTTGATACCCGCTCCTTTTAATCTGATAGCAGATTTAGAGGGCATTTTCACCGGGATGTGGAGACTTGCATGTGTAATTCTGCTAATAATCAATAGGAAGGCCAGGACCAAACCTTTGTGTTTATGGAGTCTTGTGACTCTTCTAGGCATTTTCAGTGCCTTGCTTTATTTAATAAGCTACATTAAC